AACCCATTACCCAACACTCAAAACTTAACCCTTATTTTAAAAACCTCCCCCACACTGACAAAACAAAAAAAACCCTACTACTATATACTCACCCCAATCAAAAGAGAGAGAATTTAACTCCCATCACCTGTCCCCAAAACAGAAATTTTAATTAAACTATCTTATGATTAAATACACCTAACCAAAATCAATAAACCAAAACAGGCCTTATCAAATCTTAAACCACCTCATCCGCCCAAAATCTTAATTATTTAACGCCACCCCTTAATCTACACCCACCATCCCCACACCTCAGTACATCCTGTTACAGTATATACACAACACCGTGTATTCTTATTAAACCAAAAAACACAAACAATAATATTAACCCCGTAAACACCACCTCACCGGCCTTATAAATTTATTATTTTTATAACACACAAACATTAGAACCAAAAAACAATATTAACAAAACCCCGACCTTGCTTTACCATAATAAAATACCTCCCCGCTACAATTTGATTTAACTATACAATCAATCATACTTCATTAACAAAACCAATAACCTCCACACTTTCCGATACTCTTTTTATACAAACCAACTACAAACCCTAACCCAAAACACACAATACAACCCTTCCCCATAACTCATAATTCATAATACCGATAAATAATTACATTTCAACATTTAAAATAATTCTAAGGCACTTTCATTACAATTTAAACCGCCTTATATAAGCAAACCTAAAAACCCCAAAAACAACAATCCTAACTAGAACTATTATTTTATTTCCCCCTGCCACCCCTTACCCATTCTCATGAATTCTTACAACACTATTTAGTAAAATATATAGTTACCCTATCCTTACCTATAGTTTTACTTATTATACCATAACAAAACCAATAATAATTATTCAAATATTCTTATTGGTTAACAGCCCTCACCACCCATTCTCAACAACTATCAACCCGCCCCCTTTAAACAAAACAAACCTCAGCCACCCCCCATTAAAAACAAAACACCACCCTAATACTACTCAACACAACCAAATACAACACACTACTCACACCAACCCAAACTAATAATAAAATTTGGTAAGACTAAAACAAGGGAAGAGGTTTATAAAAATTAAACTTTTAAAGCCAGAGTAGCTTAACAGATAGAGCACGGCACTGAAAATGCCTTGGAAGGGGTTTAACCCCCCTCTCCAGCAACCCGCTATACCCTCGCGGTCATCTTTATTATTCTTTTTATATACATGCCACTAAACTAACCTTAAAACTACCGCCATAACCCCCAAAAAACCCCCAGCAGTAATCAATATTAGGCAATAATCGACAGATCGACCTAGAAAAAAGAAACAAAACCGGCTAATCTTGTGCCAGCAGCCGCGGTTATACAAGAAAGTTTTAATAAAGACACCCGGTATAAAAATGGCTATTAATAAACCCTTAAAAGAAACCGACTAGCAGTAAAATGCTCATCAGAATTAAAACAAAAGGACAAACAAAACCATCAAAGCCAAAACCCAAACCAGGACTAGATACCCTGTTATCTTTGGCCCCAACCAACTAAAATACAAAACACACCAACCCAGTAAGTGCCCAGCACCAAATGCAAAGAGTTTGGCGGTATCTTAAACCCAATTAGAGGGGCTTGTCTTTTAAACCGATAACCCGCGCTTTACCTTACCCTTCCTTGTCCATTCAGCCTGTATACCCTCGTCGTCAGCACTCCTTACAAAAGTCAGACTACACAATAGCCCTAACCACCGACGACAGATCGAGGTGCAGCCTATGAAAGGGGACTCGATGAGCCACAACCCTAACAAAGCGACCCCACAACATGAAAATCACGCTAAAGTAGAATTTAATTGTAATGAAAAAACCACATTCTCATGAAACAGGCCCTAAGATATACACACATCGCCCGTCACTTCCCTTAATAACCCCATATTAATTAAAACAACCCATAAACAAGGGAATAAGTCGCAACACAGTAGGTGTACCGGAAGGTGCACCTGGAACACCAAAGTAGAGCCAGAAAGCAAGGCCTTTTACCTACGCTAAAAACACTATCTGTGCAAATCAGATTACTTTGACCGGTCTTCTGTGCATCACATTAACACCCCTTAATATAAGTTAACCTGTTTAACCTCATTTAAGTATACTTTATAGAAACACCTAAGAATTACCCTGAAAAGGCCATTTGAAAATCATTAAATAAACCCCCCCCCAAAAAAGAAGTGGCTCCGCCGCGTACCTTTTGTATCATGGTCTAACCAATTAAAAGGCCTAAAAGCCTTTACCCGAACGGTGGTGATCTACTCTTCTTAGCAAGGCTCACAAGCTTGTGCCCACCGTCTCCCGTTGCAAAGGGTCCGGAAGAAAGAAGAGTTGAAGTGAAATGCTAACCGCACCACCTGATAGCTGGTAGGCTGTAAAACAGGTTTTAGCCTCATTAACCAAAACACTCTTATGGTTAAAAAAGAGTTAAGAGGATGAGCCCTTAACTCAAGACAGAAACAACTGCAAATCGAATAAGGCCACAAACAACAATACCCATTAATTGTAGGCTTTAAAGCAGCCATCAAAACAATCGCGTTATAGCCTATATAAAATACCCCCACCAATAATTGACCCCAAAGCCAAATTTAAAATAACAGACCCTTCTTTCCTCTCCAAGAAATAACAATGTTAGAACTAGTAAATACCAAAACACCCGATCTCTAACCATGGATGAGGCAAACCCAATATTCTTGTTTCAAAACCCCTTAAACAGATCGTCAACCCCAAGAAAAAGGCTTTTAAGGAACTCGGCAAACATCGACTTCGCCTGTTTACCAAAAACATCGCTCCGCGAAAACCCTGTATGCGGAGTATCGTCTGCCCGGTGAGTAAATTCAACGGCCGCGGTATCCTAACCGTGCTAAGGTAGCGCAATCACTAGTTACTTAAATAGTAACATGTATGAAAGACATCACGAGAGTTGAGCTGTCTCAAAAGCCCTTAATTAAATCTTATCTTTTTGTTAAAAAGCAAAAATAAAAGCGTTAGACGAGAAGACCCTGTCGAACTTAAGCTTAACATAACTTAGTCAAGGGGTAAGCAGCTCTGCTTAAATACAATAACTAATTGCAACACCCCTTTCCCCTGGCTATGCTTATTCTACACTTTGGTTGGGGCAACCGCGGAAAACACAACACCCGCATTGAAATGTTACAAAACTATAAGTTAACAACCGTTCTACAGTCAACCCATGATCCAAGAAATTGAACAATAAATAAAGTTACCGCAGGGATAACAGCGTAATCCCTCTATAAAGTCCATATTGCCAGAGGGGTTTGCGACCTCGATGTTGGATCAGGGAAACTGGGCAGTGCAACCGCTGCCGCAAGTTGGTCTGTTCGACCATTAAACCCCTACGTGATCTGAGTTCAAACCGGCGCGAGCCAGGTTGGTTTCTATCTTCGCAATTTAATTCTTTTAGTACGAAAGGACCAAAGAATACAAGTTTCAAACTTGAAAAAATGCTTGACCTCAACTAAAGCAAGCTAAAATAGCAAAGCCGTGAAATGCTTAAGACTTAGGTTCTTACAAGCGGGGGCTCAAATCCCCCTTTTAGCTTACTATTGTGGCAGAGTCGTTTAATGCAGGAGACCTAAGCCCTCCCACGCAAGAGTTCAAATCTCTTCAATAGTAATGCACCTCATTACCCCTTTAATACACTCCTTAATCCTAATTCTTCCTGTGTTACTCTCAGTAGCCTTTATAACACTGGGTGAACGAAAGGTTTTAGGCTATATGCAACATCGTAAAGGCCCTAACATCGTGGGCCCCTACGGTTTACTACAACCTATTGCTGACGGTGTGAAACTTTTCATCAAAGAACCTATAAAACCATCAACTGCCTCCCCTTACTTATTTCTAGCCTGCCCAATTATTGCCTTAGCTATAGCCCTCTCCCTATGAGCACCAATCTCTTTCCCCTGTCAATTTTCCTCCGTCAGACCTTCTTTACTTCTTATCCTTACCTTATCTAGAATTTCAATATATACTATTCTCGGTTCGGGGTGAAGATCAAACTCAAGTTATGCCCTCTTAGGGTCTATTCGAGCTGCCGCCCAGACAATCTCGTACGAAATAAGCTTAGGTTTAATAATTCTATCTTTAGTAGTTCTAACCGGATATTTCAATTTTCAAACCTTATTAACCCATCAGACAACCCTTTCGTTTATATTCACATGCGCCCCGCTCGCCCTAATGTGATTCGTCTCCTCTCTAGCAGAAACCAACCGAGCACCATTTGACTTAGCAGAAGGCGAGTCGGAGCTAGTGTCAGGTTTTAATGTAGAATACGCCGGGGGGCCATTTGCATTATTTTTTCTGGCAGAATATGCCAACATAATTCTAATCAATTTCCTCACTTGTCTGTTATTCTTTGGGGGTACAATCACTCTTCAAATTCTCCCATGAACACAAACTATTATATTTGCCATAAAAACAACAATTCTTGCTTTTACATTCCTTTGAGTACGAGCAGCATTCCCTCGATTCCGGTACGATCAATTAATGCACTTAACATGAAAACAATACCTTCCTTTAACAATAGGTATAATTATGTTCTACTGCTCAATCCCCACCAGCTTTCTATTCCCAATATCCCCCACCTAGTAACATAAGTTAATTAAACTATTGGGCTCATGCCCCAAAAACGGTTGGTGAAACTCCGCTTGTTATTATATACAGTTTGTATCCGACACTAAGGAGCCTTGGCCGATAACCAAGTTATCGGGGGTTAAAATCCCCCCAAACTGCCAAAACTAAATACCTTAATCCAACTACTAAAAAGATAAGATTCGAACTTATCCTTAGAGGATCAAAACCTCTTGTGCTTCCACAACACCTCTTCTTAAAGTAAATAAGCCCAGCCGCTAAAGAATTAATCTTCGTTAATGAAACCTAAACTCATTTTTACTAATGTCCCCCCTTCTATCCACCCTCTTTCTATCAACTGTCTTTTCGGGTACAGTGGTAGTACTTTTATCTTCCCACTGATTTTTTATTTGAGTTGGTTTAGAAATCAACACTCTAGCCTTTTTACCCCTAATGGCGAAACCAAGACAACCACGTTCAACAGAAGCCACAACCAAATACTTCTTAATCCAAGCAACAGCATCCGCCTTTATTTTACTAGCTAGACTCATCCAAGCTCACACAACTGGTTCCTGAGCAACAACAGAAACTATAACACCATTAGCGGAAATTTTGTTTATCTTTGCTATTATAGTTAAAATAGCAGTTGCTCCTTGCCACTGATGATTGCCAGACGTATTACAAGGAGTATCATTAACTACCGGGTTACTTATATCAACATGACAAAAACTAGCTCCAATTACTATTCTTCTAACTCTAAACCCTACCACTCCAACCATAGCCTTTCTACTTATAGGGTCCCTCTCAGTTTTCGTAGGAGGGTGTGGTGGCCTTAACCAAACTCAAACACGAAAACTTCTAGCCTTCTCCTCAATCTCACATATGGGGTGGGTCCTCGTCATTTTTCCTTTTTGACCACAACTCACAATCTTCTATTTACTTATTTATTTTATTATTACATCCTCATTCATAATTATACTTCAAAAAAACTCAAGCCTATCGCTACAAGACTTAACAAAGTTAATCAACTCAAACCCGTGGTTAGCAGTAGCTCTCCTAATTATCATGTTGTCATTAGGGGGGCTACCACCTCTGACTGGCTTCCTAGCAAAATGGTTAGTCCTACAACAATTAATATTCTCAAATACCTTTATTATTACTTCAGTATTACTCTTCAGAACGTTATTAAGACTCTTTTTCTACCTACGTATAGCTTATATAGCCACCTTAACTCTCTCCCCTCAACATACCCTCTCCATTTTATCCTGACGTACTACTACTCTATCTGTTAAAAACAACATTACTTTAGCCGTTTTGTTAATATCAAGAACTATGGGATTAATCATAGCTCCAACAATTACCCCTCTCATCTTCTAAATAGGCGGATTCGAACCCGCTTCCGCCTGGTTAACAGCCAGGCACTTAACAACAAGCTCCTATTTACTTGTGGGCACCGGGTCTCGAACCCAAGTCCTATTGCTCGCAAAGCAACAATTCAGCCAGTAAAATATACCCACAAAATTCTGGTGGGCTTTCAACCCACATCTTAAGGATTTGCAAACCTGCATTTTGATTAAACTACAGAATTAATGGGTTTAGGTTAAAAAGAACCATAAGCCTTCAAAGCTTACAGTAGAAGTTTGAATCTTCTAACCCTTGACAGTGAAAAGATTTACACTTTCATAATACGGAGCTACAATCCGCTGCTTTCTCATCAGCCACACTGCCTTTGAACTTCTCCCGCTGATTATTTTCAACTAACCACAAGGATATTGGTACACTTTATTTTATATTTGGGGCATGAGCTGGCACATTCGGGACAGCTTTAAGCATATTAATTCGCTTAGAGCTAGCCCAACCAGGACCGCTTCTTGGTAACGACCAAATATTCAATGTTATTGTTACCGCCCACGCATTCATCATGATTTTCTTTATGGTAATGCCAATAATGATAGGGGGATTTGGTAACTGATTACTGCCACTTATGTTAGGTGCCCCAGATATGGCCTTCCCACGCCTCAATAATATGAGCTTTTGACTCCTCCCCCCCTCCCTTCTTCTCTTATTAGCCTCTGCAACTGTAGAAGGCGGTGCAGGAACAGGTTGGACAGTTTATCCCCCTCTTTCAAGTAACCTAGCCCACGCCGGAGGTTCTGTAGACTTAGCTATATTCTCACTTCACTTAGCTGGGATATCCTCTATTCTAGGCTCAATAAACTTTATAACAACAATTGCAAACATGCGAAGCCCAGGAATGTTATTCAAACGGTTACCCTTATTTGTGTGGTCTATACTAATAACAACCATTCTACTCCTCCTATCACTTCCCATTTTAGCTGGGGCCATCACAATGTTGCTTACGGACCGTAATCTAAACACCACCTTTTTCGACCCTGCTGGGGGAGGAGACCCAATTTTGTACCAACACCTCTTCTGATTCTTCGGGCACCCAGAGGTGTACATCTTAATTCTACCAGGATTCGGAATCATATCCCATGTAATTGCCTTTTACTCAGGTAAAACTGAAACTTTTGGTTACTTAGGCATGGTGTATGCCATGTTAGCAATAGGTACACTAGGATTTTTAGTATGAGCCCATCATATGTTTACTGTTGGTATGGACGTTGATACACGAGCCTACTTTACCTCTGCCACAATGATTATAGCCATCCCTACAGGAATAAAAATCTTTAGCTGAGTATCAACTTTGCATGGATCAAAACTACAATGAGAAGCCCCTCTTCAATGAGCTCTAGGATTTATTTTCCTATTCACTGCAGGTGGTCTAACAGGTATAATTTTGTCCAACTCCTCACTAGACGTAATGTTACACGATACCTATTATGTCGTAGCCCACTTCCATTATGTTCTTTCAATGGGGGCAGTATTTGCAGTTTTTGCCGGCTTCCTGCATTGATTTCCTCTATTTACAGGTCTTACCCTTAACAGCTTACTTACAAAAATCCATTTTTGAGTTATGTTTATAGGTGTTAACCTCACATTCTTCCCGCAACATTTTCTAGGCTTAGCTGGAATGCCACGACGCTACTCAGATTATCCAGATGCCTTTGCAACATGAAACGTCGTCTCCTCAATTGGATCAACAATTTCACTCGTTGCCGCTATACTATTTATATTTATAATTTGAGAAGCCTTTTCAGCGCGACGAGAAGCAATACAACCTTCATTCGCCTTCACATCCGCTGAATGACACAACACTCTCCCTCCTACCCACCACACTTTCAATGAAACCCCTTACGTATCCAATAAAAATTAACAAACCTTCTAAGGGGTAAAGAGACTCGAACTCCAATCAAACTAGTTTCAAGCTAGTCGCAAAACCATTCTGCCATACCCCTGAAAAACTAGTTAAGAAATAACATAGGCCTGTCAGCCCTACATCACTAGTTAAACCCTGGTGTTTTTCAGTGCCAGTATGAACCCAGTTAGGACTACAAGACGCAGCCTCTCCTATAATGGAAGAGCTAATTTATTTTCATGACCACGCCTTAGTTATTCTTACCCTTGTATCGATATTTGTTTTTTATAGCCTTATTTCTCTAGCACTAAATTCCAACTCTAATCGAGCCCTCGTAGAGGGACAAGAAATAGAGACAATTTGAACTCTACTTCCAGCAATAGTAATTATATTTCTCGCCCTTCCATCCATCCAAATTTTGTATATAATGGACGAAACCACTACCCCTTACGTTTCTATAAAAATTATAGCCCACCAATGATATTGAAGTTATGAATATTCTGATTTTGACCAATTAGAATTCGACTCCTATATGGTGCCCACATCAGAACTAGAACTAGGCACACCACGACTACTAGAAACTGATACTAGCGTCTGCATCCCAACCAACCTTCCAGTTCGAGCTCTAATTACTTCCGCAGACGTAATTCATGCTTGGGCACTCCCTTCTTTAGGTTTAAAGATGGATGCAGTTCCAGGCCGACTTAACCAAGTAACACTTTTTTCCTACCGCTCTGGGGTATTTTACGGACAATGCTCAGAAATTTGCGGCGCAAATCACAGCTTTATGCCTATAACCCTCGAAGCAATACCTTTGTACAATTTCGAACTCTGAGCTAACACACCAGCATAACCTAAATTTAATCTATTTGCTTAACTAAAATTACCCACATCCTACAAGCCTAATAATTATTTAAATGCCTCAACTAAACCCTATACCTTGATTATCCTCATTTATTTTCATTTGAACCTCAGTTGCTATTATGTTAACAATTATAACCTCCACTCCATCAAGCCCCTCTCCCACCCAACAAAATCTACCAACGATTAACATTCATTCTTCACCCCTTTGAAAGTGATAAAAACAACTTTACAAAAATACCATTTAAAATTATACAAATTATATATTAATAATACAACTACTAAACAAAATAAAGCATAAACCTTGATACTACTAAAACCCTAAACAGCTAAACAGCATAGAACCTACCTCACCAAAGAATTTACCAAATTACTTTAGGGATCGTGACTCACTTATTAATACCAAGACTATTTGACCAATTTAACCCCCCCTACCTTCTCCTTACCCCCCTCATCCTACCCGCCATCCTCATCCCGATACTTTACCCCACTATTTTACCAACAACTAATTGATTCCCTACTCGGTCATCCTTTCTACTCTCCTTGATTAAAACAAGCTTGACCACAACTATACTACAACCAACAGGAAAAAAATCATCCCCCTGAGCTGCTCTCCTTCTAAGTTTATTTCTGCTCCTACTATTAATTAACCTTTTAGGCCTTTCCCCTTACTCGTTCACTCCAACTGCCCACTTTTCATTAACCTTAAGCCTCGCCCTACCACTGTGATTATCAGTAACAATTCTAGGCTTTCGCTCTGACTTTAACTCCCGTCTTAGCCATTTGGTTCCTCAAGGTACACCATTTCTGTTAATTCCCCTACTTGTTTGAATCGAAACCTTAAGACTGATAGCCCAACCACTCGCCCTATCATTGCGATTAGCCGCTAATCTTACTGCAGGTCACCTTTTAATATACCTGTTAACAACAGCCTCCTTAGCAATTTCCTCAATCACTTTAATGGGAGGCTTTTGTGTATTTACTGTTTTAACCCTTTTATTTATACTAGAAATAGCTGTAGCCTGTATACAAGCCTACGTCTTTACAGCTCTAGCAGCATTCTACCTACAAAATAATTTAGCCTAGGTTTTAAATAAGTTTTTAGTAAAACCAAGTAAGCAACTAAAGCAACCCCGGTGCCACAAACAAACCTTAAGAAGCTAAATTAGCCAGCATTAGATTTTTAATCTGACATTAGATATTTAATCATATCCCTAAGGTAAACAGTAAAACTCCAACAAATGTTAATACTAGCCTCAAGCTCCTTTTACTTAATTAACACCTGTGTATAAATTAAACCTCTTAAAACCTAATTTGTATTCAATAAAATGACCCACCAACACCCGTATCACCTCGTTGACCAAAGCCCTTGACCACTGGCCGGAGCCACCAGAGCCCTCTTAATAACCACTGGTATTTTTGTTTGATTTCACTACCACAACCCATACTTAGTATTAATAGGCTTAATAATGTTTATTATTACTTCTTTCCAGTGATGACGAGACGTCTCACGAGAAAGAACTATGCAAGGAGCCCACACTAGCCCAGTCGTAAACGGATTACGCTGAGGAATGATTTTATTTATTGTGTCAGAAGTCTGCTTCTTCGCAGCTTTCTTTTGAACTTTCTTCCACTCTAGTCTATCTCCTAGTATACAAATAGGCTCCTGCTGACCCCCTACGGGAGTTACTCCTTTAAACCCATTTGAAGTTCCGTTACTAAATACCGCAATATTATTATCTTCAGGAGTATCTATAACCTGAGCCCACCATAGACTTCTAGAAAGCAACCGTAAACAAGCCATTCAAGCCCTCTCTATTACCGTCCTCCTAGGGCTATACTTCACAGCTCTGCAAGTCTTTGAGTATATGCAAACCCCATTCACCATCGCTGATTCAGCCTATGGCTCCACTTTTTTCGTTGCAACAGGATTTCACGGATTACATGTTATGATCGGAACAACTTTTCTGATTATCTGTTTAATACGCCTTTTTCTCTTCCATTTTTCTAACAAACACCATTTTGGATTTGAAGCAAGTGCCTGATACTGGCACTTTGTTGACGTAGTTTGACTCTTCCTCTTCATAACAATTTATTGATGAGGTTCCTGCTTTATTAGTATATACATTACATTTGACTTCCAATCAAAAAACCTTATCTAAACATGAGATAAAGCAATGTTTAATCATCTAATATTTATAATTTTATTTTCAACCACTTTATCCCTTATCCTGTCAATAATCTCCCACCGTCTCCCAGCACGCCTCCAAGACCAAGAAAAACTTTCCCCCTATGAGTGTGGCTTCGATCCAATAAACCCCACACGTTTACCATTCTCCCTCCGATTTTTCTTAATAGCTATTCTATTTATTCTATTTGATCTTGAAATTGCCCTCTTACTAGCTTTACCATCCTCCGCCTCTCTGTTACATCCAATACAAAGCCTAACAGTAGCATTCCTATTACTTATTATACTCACCATAGGTTTAATTTACGAATGATGAGAAGGCGGTTTAGATTGAGCTGAATAAGGATTTAGTTTAATTAAAACATTTAATTTCGGCTTAAAAACACTGGTTAAAAACCAGATTCCTTTATGACACTCCACCTCCCCATACTCACCTTTCTTATAGGATCTTTAAGTTTAATTACCAATCAAACACACTTGTTATCAACCCTTCTTTCCTTAGAGCTTCTTCTGATATCCTTATTTTCAGGTACTGCCCTTTGAACCATCACCAACACCACCCCATCAATTTACATAATTATGCCCCTCCTCGCACTCTCCGCCTGCGAAGCCTCCGTTGGCCTGGCATTACTAGTTTCTCTATCGCGCTCACACGGCTCAGACTTAACTCGAAACATAAACCTACTTAAATGCTAACTATACTTCTGTCCTACCTGGGGATCCTTTTAACAATCCTAATCACACCTAGCAAAAAACTTTTCGCCACCACATTACTTCAAACAGCATTACTGGCTCTATTAACATTAATTATACTATTCCCACACCACTTTACTTCCTCACACACTATAACACAATTACTACTGGTAGATTCTATATCCGCCCCGCTGTCCATTCTGTCCGTTTGACTCCTCCCCCTCACCATACTCGCTAGACACCCCCACTTATCAAAAGAACACCCAGAACGACAACGAATATATATTATTCTTCTAACCCTTCTTACCTTTACTTTAATATTAACCTTTAACGCCTCTAATTTTCTTTTATTCTACATTACCTTTGAAACAACCTTAATACCAACCCTCATTATTATAACCCGTTGGGGTCACCAACCACAACGTTTGCAAGCCGGAACATACTTTATATTCTACACCCTTTTTGGATCCCTGCCCCTCCTAATTGCCCTACTAAGCCTCTATTCAACAACATCAACCTCCAGCCTACCTTCTATAATCCTCACCATTCAATCTAACCCGTGATTTTCACAACCCCATCTAATAATTACAGCAGCACTTCTAGTTGCATTTCTAGCTAAATTACCAATCTACACAATTCATCTGTGATTACCCAAAGCACACGTAGAAGCCCCAATAGCAGGCTCGATGGTGTTAGCAGCCATTTTACTAAAATTGGGGGGGTACGGCTTAATACGATTTCTTCCACTAACCACAGCCTCCTTAAGTGTATACTCACCTGTGCTAATAACACTTTCAATTTGAGGGGCTTTAGTTACTAGTCTAATCTGCCTCCGACAAACTGATATTAAATCATTAATAGCTTACTCCTCAGTTGGTCACATGAGCCTCGTCTCAGCGGGAGTATTTACCTTTACACCTTGAGGCCTAAGAGGTGCCCTTGTAGTAATGATAGCCCATGGATTAGCATCATCAGCCCTATTTTGTCTAGCTAACATATCATTCGAACGAACAAACACTCGAACCCTTTTACTAAATCGCGGCTTTAAACTCCTACTACCCTTAACAACCTTTTGATGAATCTTGGCCGCCTCAGCCAACCTTGGATTACCCCCCCTACCTAACCTGGTGGGAGAACTTCTAATAATAAACTCTTTGGTATTTTGAGACACTTGATCTATTTTCCTGACGGGTCTTACCACAGCCATAGGGGCCACCTACTCACTGTTTCTCTACCTGTCTTCTCAACACTCACACCTTCCACCGTTTTTTAAAATTTTCAAACCATCCCTGCAAACTGAGCACCTAAACCTAATCCTCCACCTCGCGCCATTATTACTTTTAATCTTCAAACCAGAAATAATTATAATCACTTGATAGGTGTAGGTTAATAAAACCCTTAGTTTGTGGCACTTAAAACACCAGTTAAAGCCTGGTCATCTGTCCCAAAAATCGACGGTCACAAAAAGACTGCTAATCCCTTTTGTCCGCGGCTCACCTCCGTGGGATTTTTGATGTACCTCCAACCCCAAACCATTATCCTCACCTCTTTTATTATTTCTTTTATTCTCCTATTATTAGCAAGAATAATCCCACAACCGGACACTAAAATACATATGGGCATTACCCCAACCTCCTTAATAAAAACCTCCTTTGTCTTAACTCTTCCTGCGACCTTAATTCTACTAATAAATCCACAAACCGTAGACTCTTCACCATTAAACTGATTATCCGTAGAAACACTATCCTTACAAATAAACCTACACTTAGATATTGTATCTATGATTTTTGTTTCGGTAGCAACCTTCATCACCTCCGCTATTCTTGAATTCTCAACTTATTATATACCTACAAATAAACAAAAAAAAACTTTCTTGCGCCTCCTTCTCCTCTTCCTACTAGCTATGATTGTGTTAGTAACAGCAAATAACCTTTTTCAACTTCTCGTTGGGTGAGAAGGAGTAGGACTTCTATCATTTCTTCTCATTGGTTGATGATCCACACGAGCTAAAGCAAATTTAGCAGCATTACAAGCTATAATATACAACCGCCTAGCAGATATAGGGATACTCTTAGCCTCCGCTGTAGTGGCCTTATCATCCTCAAGCTGAACTTTGAATTCTATAATTTTAAGTACCGACGAACATTTAGTAAAATTGTTTCTACTTGGGTGCCTAACAGCCGCCGTAGGAAAATCCGCACAATTTTTATTCCACCCGTGACTACCAGCCGCCATGGAAGGACCAACCCCAGTATCAGCCTTACTTCATAGCTCTACGATGGTCGTAGCAGGAGTATTTTTATTATTACGAATAGCCTACATAATCCCCTTATTTCCCGCAATACAAATAATAATAATGAACATTGGGGCCCTAACCTCCCTATTTGCCGCAACTACAGCAATTGCCCAATTTGATCTTAAAAAAATCATCGCCCTATCCACCACCAGCCAACTAGGGTTGATGATATTTGCGATAGGATTAGGACTTCCGGTTGTGGCATTCTTCCACATATGCACCCACGGATTTTTCAAAGCCCTCCTCTTCTTATGCTCAGGCTCTATTATACACAACACTTCTGACGAACAAGACATTCGAAAATTAGGAGGACTAAACAAAATACTACCAATAACTACAGCCTGCATCTCCTTAGGAAGCTTCGCCTTATTTGGGGTACCGTTCTTGGCTGGGTTTTACTCAAAACACTTCATCTTAGAAATGGCCGCCTCCTCATTCACCAACCTTATACCAATTACCTTAGCTATCACAGCCACCGGGCTAACAACAATATACAGACTCCGTATAATACTCACCTGTTTTTCGTCAAACTCCTCTTCTGTACCACTAAACCCGGCCTCTGAAGAAGACAGTGCCCTAACCAACCCTCTAAAACTCCTAAGAATCGGAGCAGCTACTTCAGGAGCCCTTCTGTTACCCAGTTACACCCCATGACAACCACCATCTTCCCCAGCCTCATTTATAACAGGTCTTCTAATCCTAACACTTCTTATAGTAATAATAACACATGTGCTTCTTAATAAAATTGAACCAATTAACAAAACACCTTCAAAAACATTTCAGTTCCTCACACAATACTGGTTGTACCAAAACATCACACACTTCTTCATCCCATCTTCAACCCTATTTATAAGTCTAACACCAATAACCCGCCTCCTTGACCAGGGGTGAGGAGAAACAATCGGAGCACAAGGAATAAATGCCTCATCACACCTTACAACAAACCTGATTCAAAATACCCAATCAGGGCTTGCCAAACAATATTTAGCCCTTATTATTGTATTTGCACTCATTTGCTTACTAATCCTTTAATGATAGGCCCCATACGTAAAACACACCCACTCTTAAAAATCACCAACGACAGTTTAGTTGACTTACCCTCACCGAGAAACATTTCAGCATGATGAAACGCTGGCTCTCTTCTAGGTCTCTGCCTTATTACCCAAATACTTACAGGATTGTTCCTAGCCTTCCACTACTCCCCCGATATCTCCTTAGCTTTTTCCTCAGTTGCCCACATATGCCGAGACGTAAATTACGGCTGATTATTACGAAACCTTCATGCCAATGGAGCCTCCTTTTTTTTTATATGTCTGTATTTTCATATAGCCCGTGGATTCTACTACGGATCCTATTCAAACGTAGAGACATGAAACATCGGAGTTATTCTGCTCATCCTAACCATGGCCACTGCATTTTTAGGTTATGTTCTACCATGAGGACAAATGTCATTCTGAGCAGCGACAGTAATTACTAACCTATTCTCTGCTATACCATATATAGGGCACACCCTCCTCCAATGGTTGTGAGGGGGCTTTTCAATTAACAACGCCACCTTAACCCGATTTTTTACTCTACACTTCACACTTCCATTTATAATAACAGCCCTCACAATAATACACCTCTTGTTCCTTCATGAAACTGGCTCTAATAACCCTACAGGCATAAACTCGGATATTGATAAAACCCCTTTTCACCCATACTTCTCATACAAAGACGTTTTTGGGTTTATTATCCTCGTCGCCGCCCTAGTATTTATCTCATTAATTTGCCCTTCAGCCTTCACAGAGCCAGATAACTTCATTCCCGCTAATCCCTTAGTCACACCCACCCATATACAACCAGAATGATATTTCTTATTCGCCTATACAATCCTTCGCTCCGTCCCTAACAAGCTTGGGGGAGTATTAGCACTATTCGCCTCAGTCTTAATATTCTTCACAACCCCCTTTCTTCACACATCTAACCAACGCACATTCGCATACCGCCCCTTATCTCAAATATCATTCTGAACACTAGTAGCAACAACCGCTATATTAACATGAATAGGAGGCCAACCCGTAGAAAACCCCTTTATACAAATAGGACAAATCTCCTCCCTCACATATTTTGCTAGCCTCACAATAATCTTTTCAATACTTGGCTTCCTAGAAAATCAATTAACCTACAACTAGTTTTTGTAGTTGAGCACAACTACAGCCCTTCAGCCTGTTACCCTGAGTTAAACCCTCAGCAAAAACTGCCCAGAAAGCTAAATAGAACCAGCCTTGGTCTTGTAAACCAAATAAAAGGGTTCAAATCCCTTTCCGGGCCTACAAACAGCCGACCAATGCCGAATTAGTAAATATACTATTCTAAACCCCATTAAAACCAAATAATTTTCAACAACACTATAAATAGTGCATTACCCCCAAACTCAAAACTTAGCTACTGCACCAGAATATAGAATAAATAACTATATTTTATAATACATAAACCCAACTAAAGTTGAATAAACCTAACTTGACAAATCAAACACACCCTCAAACATCACACCAATACAAACAGCCCATTACCAGCCATAATCAAAAAAGAAAATTTAACCTCATTACCTGTCTTAAAACAGGTATTATATAACAATTATTTAATGCCCAAGTGCCCGCAGCGCGCCACCCCCAAAACCACGAACTAGTCTTAACACCCCTAATAAACAAACAAGTAAGCCAAACCCGACCATTAATAAACCATACCCACCCCCAGAATATAAAACGCCGCAACCTATAAAATCCGGTTGATTTCCTAGATCCGTTAAACCCCCTCTACCCCCCAAAAATCCAATTACAGCACCTATTGTAACCACAATACCTGTAAAAACAAATACTCCAGTCACACCAACCCCAACCACGGGATACCGATCAGCAGCTAAAGCCACAGTGTAAACAAACACTACCATCATGCCCCCCACATATATTAAAATCAACACCAAACCAACAAACACCCCCCCCTCTATCATAAGTAGCCCCCCAAACCCACATACAGTAAAAACCAACCCAAGAGCACTAAAATAAGGTGTCCCGCTCATCAACACTAAGCTTCCTCCCCCAACCAAAATACTAATTAAAATCTTTAACATTTTTATAATACATTAAAAGTGTTAGAGATTTTGGTTGGGGTGTATTAACTAGACGGTACAACTAGCTCCGAACCCTGCCAGCTAAAAACCCATTCACCTTTAGCGCTACTGCAAAACTAATAAAACCACTATAAATCAACACATAAAATTCCCCTTTAAATATAATTGATAATCTACACCTGAGATAAACTTAAACTCTATTAATAAATCCCTTAAAACCACAAAATGCAATAATTTAATCAAAAAAATTTGGTGCTTTACTCCATCCTAATTTACCCTTTCTTTATATTTTAAATCATTTGTGTATTTACTTTAACTCATT